TTTAAATTTTTTAATTATTTATATAAAAATTATTAACTATGGTTTAATAAATTTAATAAAAATAGCCTTAAATATATGTATATATATATATATATATTAAATATTTAATTAATTAATAATAATAATAATTAATTAAATATTTAATTAATTAATATTATATATATATATTAAATTTTTTATTTAATTAAAATATATATTTATAATATGTTTCTATTTGATTAGAATTAAAATTGATTTATTGCCAATTTATTTTTATAACAATATTACTAGAAAAAAAATAAGAGAAAATAATAAAAATTTATTAATGTTTATTAAATATATAATATATAAAAAAAAAAAAAAAAAATCTATACAAAAATTATTGTATATAAATAAATTTTTTATGTTTTTTAAAATTTATTATAAATTTATTTTACATGTAAATTTTAGTATAAAATTTTAATTATTTTAATAATAATTAATTTAATTATACAGTAATTAATATTAAAAATTTAAGAAATTAAGATTTAGTAATATTTAAATTAATAACTAATTTTGTGCCAGCAGTTGCGGTTAAACAAAAGTTAAATTAAATTATTTCAGTATATAATAAATATTTGATATTTAAATTAAATATTAAATTATTAAGTGAAATTTTAATTTAATTAAAAATTATATAAAAATTATGATTTAATAAATTTTATTATAAACTAGGATTAGATACCCTATTATTAAAAAATTAATTAAAAATACTAAAATAGTAAATAAAATATTATTGAAACTTAAATAATATGGCGGTATTTTAGTTCATTTAGAGGAATCTGTCTAGTAATTGATAATCCACGAATAAATTTACTTAATTTATAATTTTGTATATCATTGTTAAAAAAATATTTTTTAATAAAAATAATATTTTAAAATTTAAAATAAAATTTAATTCAGATCAAGATGCAGATTATAGTTAAGTTTAAGATGGGTTACAATAAATTTATTTAAATGAAAATAATTTTGTAATATTTAATTGAAAGTGGATTTAAATGTAATTTTAATTAATTTATTAAAATGATTAAAAATTGAAATATGTACATATTGCCCGTCACTTTCATTTAAAAATTGAAATAAGTCGTAACAAAGTAGAGGTACTGGAAAGTGTTTCTAGAATGATCAAATTAGAGCTTGTTAAGTATTTCATTTACATTGAAAAGAAATTAAATTAATTAATTAATTTGAGGGGGAAAATTAATAAATTAAATTTAATAAAAAAATTTTTAATATTGGGGGGTATTAAAGTATTTTTTTAAAAAAAAATAATTTATTTTATAGTAAATTAGTATTGAGAAAGAATTTTGAAATAATTGAAAATAAATTGATAATAAAGTAATTTTTATTTAATGTATCTTGTGTATCAGAGTTTATTAAAAAATATTTTTTGTAAAAAAAAATCTCGAATTTAAAAGAGTTAATTAATTATAAAAGTTAATGTGGAAAAATTATTTTAAATAATTAATTTGAAATGAAATGTTAATCGTTTTTAAATATATCTAGTTATTTTAGAAAAAAATTTAATTTTAAATTTAAAAAATTTTATTTTTAATTAAAAATAAAAATAAAATTTTTAAAATTAAATATATTAAGGGATAAGCTTTAATATAAAAATTTATAATAAATTAAAATTAAAATAAGAATTTTAATATTTATATTGTTTAAAAATTATAATTTATTATAAAAAATTTTATTTTTAATAAAATTTAATAAAAAATTTAATTTTTTATAAAATAATAATAAAAATAGTAAAATATTAAAAATAATGATAAAATTAGTATATTATAATAAAATATAATTTAATTATTAAAAATTAAATTAAAGGAATTCGGCAAAATTTTATATTCACTTGTTTATCAAAAACATGTCTTTTAGGTAATAATTTAAAGTCTAATCTGCCCACTGATAAATATATTAAAGGGCTGCAGTATATTGACTGTACAAAGGTAGCATAATCATTAGTCTTTTAATTGAAGACTTGTATGAAAGATTTGATGAAATATAAACTGTCTCTAATTTAAATATAAAATTTAATTTTTTAGTTAAAAAGCTAAAATAAATTTAAAAGACGAGAAGACCCTATAGAGTTTTATATTAAATTTATTTAAGATTATAAGTATAAATAAAAATTAAAAATAAAATTATTATTTTATTGGGGTGATAGAAAAATTAATTTAACTTTTTTTAGTTAAAAACATAAATAAATGAATAAATGATCCATTTATTTTATGATTAAAAGAAAAAATTACCTTAGGGATAACAGCGTAATATTTTTTTTTAGTACAAATAAGAAAAAAAGTTTGCGACCTCGATGTTGGATTAAGATAAAATTTAAATGCAAAAGTTTAAAATTTTGATCTGTTCGATCATTAAAATCTTACATGATCTGAGTTCAAACCGGTGTAAGCCAGGTTGGTTTCTATCTTTAATAAAAAAAAATATCTTAGTACGAAAGGATTGGATATTTTTAATAATTAAAATTTAGTGAATATTAATAATTAAATATACTATTTTGACAGAAAAATGTGATGATTTTAGAAGTCATAAATGTATAATTATATTATATAAATGGTAAATGATAATTTATGATTTATATAATATTTTTATTGGGGGTTTAATTTTATTAGTTGGGGTTTTAATTGGTGTTGCTTTTTTAACATTATTAGAGCGTAAAGTTTTAGGTTATATTCAAATTCGTAAAGGTCCTAATAAAATAGGTATGTTAGGAATTTTACAGCCTTTTTGTGATGCTATTAAATTATTTTCTAAGGAACAAGTTTATTTAAATTATTCAAATTATTTTTCTTTTTATTTTTCTCCGATTGTAAGATTTATATTATCTTTAATAATTTGAATATTAATTCCTTATATTTTTAATATAATTAATTTTAATTTGGGTTTATTATTTTTTTTATGTTGTTCAAGAATTGGGGTTTATACTTTATTAATTGCTGGTTGATCTTCTAATAGAAATTATTCTTTATTAGGGGGTTTACGGGCAGTAGCTCAAACTATTTCTTATGAAGTAAGATTATCTTTAATTTTAATATCAAGTATTGTTTTGATTATAGATTTTAATATAGTTAAGTTTAGAGAATATCAATATTTAATTTGGTTAATAATAATAATATTTCCTTTAAGAATATGTTTTTTGTCTTCATTAATAGCAGAAACTAATCGAACTCCTTTTGATTTTGCTGAAGGGGAAAGAGAATTAGTTTCTGGGTTTAATATTGAATATAGAAGTGGGGGATTTGCTTTAATTTTTTTAGCTGAATATTCTAGTATTTTATTTATAAGATTATTTTTTATTATTATTTATATAGGGGGTTATGAATTAAATTTAATATTTTATTTTAAATTAGTATTTTTATCTTTCTTTTTTATTTGAGTTCGGGGTACATTACCTCGTTATCGTTATGATAAGTTAATATATTTATGTTGAAAAAGATATTTACCTTTATCTTTAAATTATTTATTATTTTTTATGGGGTTAAAAATAATTTTAGTTTATAAAATAAATTTAGTATAAATTAATAGAATATTTATTCTTTCTTAAGTTTTCAAAACAAATGCTTTACAAGCTCATTAATTAATAATTAAAAATTAATTTATCTCAAAATTTATTTAAAATTGGGTTAATAATGAAATATGAAAAGTAAATTAATGTTAGAATTTGACCAGTAATAATATAAGGTTCTTCAACAGATTGGGCTCCAATTCAAGTTAATAATATAATTGTTGTAATTAAAGATCAAAATAAAATTTGATTTAGAGGATAAAATTGAATACCTTGAATTTTTTTATTAAATGTAAAAGGTATAATAATTAAAATTAAAATTGATATTACTAAGGCAATAACACCTCCTAGTTTATTTGGAATGGATCGAAGAATAGCATAAGCAAATAAAAAATATCATTCTGGTTGAATATGGATTGGGGTAACTAAAGGATTAGCAGGGATAAAATTATCAGGATCTCCTAATAAGTAAGGATTTATTAATGAAAGAAAAGTTAAAATTGAGATTAAAATAATAAATCCAATTAAATCTTTAAATGTAAAAAATGGATGGAAGGGGATTTTATCTAAATTTCTATTTATTCCTAAGGGATTATTAGATCCTGTTTGGTGTAAAAATAATAAATGAATTATAGTTATTATAAGAATAATAAATGGGAATAAAAAGTGAAATGTATAAAATCGGGTTAAAGTTGCATTATCAACTGCAAATCCCCCTCAAATTCAATTAACTAATAATGTTCCTAAGTAAGGAATTGCTGATAATAAATTAGTAATTACTGTAGCTCCTCAAAAAGATATTTGTCCTCAAGGTAATACATATCCTATAAAGGCAGTAGCTATTAATAAAAATAAAATAATAATACCAATTATTCAAGTTAGTTTTAAGTTAAAAGATTCATAATAAATTCCTCGTCCAATATGAAAATAAATACAAATAAAAAAAAAAGATGCTCCATTAGCATGTAAAGTTCGAATTAATCAACCATAATTAACATTTCGACAAATATAGTTAACTCTAAAAAAAGCTAATTCAATATTAGCTGTATAATATATAGTTAAAAATAATCCTGTTAAAATTTGAATTATTAAACATAAAGCTAATAAAGAACCAAAATTTCATCATAATGAGATATTAGATGGAGTTGGTAAATCAATTAATGATCCATTAATAATTTTAATTACTGGGTGATTTTTACGAATAGGTTTATATAAATTTATCATTAGTTATAAAATGATCGAAGTGGCCCAAAAAAAATATTTGTAATTTTTACAATTGCAATTAAGGTAATAAATAAATAAATAATTAATATTAATATTATGAAATAATTTTGTTTATTATATAATTTAGATAGATTGAAATTATATTCATTATTAAAAAATAAATTTAAATTAAAAAATTTAATTATTTCATCATTAAATGAGAAATTTATTCAAGTTAAGTTATTTTTATATAAAATTCTAAAAATTATAATAAATAAAATGTAAATAATAGAAAATTTTTCTAGAAAATGAATTATAAATAATTCATTTGAGGCTATTCTTGAAACATAAATAAATAAAACTAATAATCCTCCTAAAAAAACTAGAAAAAGAATATATGAAAATCAATAAGTATTAATTAATATTCCTGATAATAAACAGGTAAAAAGAGTTTGAATTAAAATTAATAAACCTATTGCAAGTGGATGGTTGATAAAATATAATGAGATTGAAGTTATAATTAAAAGAAGAGATAAAAGTATTTTTAAAATATCAAAGAATAGTTTAAAAAAATAATAATTTTGGAGATTATAGATAAAGAAAATCTTTTTCTTTGAAGTTTTTAAAGATAATTCTTATTTTTGATTTACAAGACCAGAGTTTTTTATTAAACTATAAAAACTTAAACAAATGTTAAATATAAGATTAATTATTGTGATTATATTCATATTAGGAAATATAATTTTTGTTTCTAAACATAAGCATTTATTAATTGTTTTAATAAGTTTAGAGTTTATAATATTAAGAATTTTTTTTTTAATGTTATTATATTTAATAATGATTGATTATAATTTATATTTATTAATAGTATTTTTAGTTTTTTCTGTTTGTGAGGGGGCATTAGGTTTATCTATCTTAGTATCAATAATTCGGACTCATGGTAATGATTATTTTCAAAGTTTTAATTTAATTTAATGATAAAATTTTTATTTATAATAATTTTTATAATTCCTTTATGTTTAAAAAAAAATATATTTTGGTTGGTGCAAATATTATTAATATTTATTGTATTAATATTTATAAATTTTACTGTTAATATTATAAATTTTTGTAATTTAAGATATATATTAGGTTGTGATTTAATTTCTTATGGTTTAATTTTATTGAGATTTTGAATTAGTAGATTAATAGTAATAGCAAGTGAAAGATTATATAAAAATAATTTTTATTCTGGTTTATTTTTATTTAATATTATTTTTTTAATATTAATATTATATTTAACTTTCAGAGTAATAAATTTATTTTTATTTTATTTATTTTTTGAAAGAAGATTAATTCCAACTTTAATATTAATTATTGGGTGAGGGTATCAACCTGAGCGAGTTCAAGCAGGAATATATTTATTATTTTATACTTTATTTGCTTCTTTACCTTTATTGTTAGGTATTTTTTATATTTATAAAAATATAAATTATATAATGATTTATTTTTTAAAATTTTATGATTATAATTTATTAGTTTTATATTTAAGATTAATTGTTGCTTTTCTAGTAAAAATGCCAATATATTTTGTTCATTTATGACTTCCTAAAGCTCATGTGGAAGCTCCTATTTCTGGATCTATAATTTTAGCTGCAGTTATATTGAAGTTAGGGGGTTATGGTCTTTTACGGATTATAATTATTTTACAAAAAATTAATTTAAAAATAAGATTTATTTGAGTTGTAATTAGTTTAATTGGAGGTTTTTATATTAGAATAAAATGTTTTTGTCAGGTTGATATAAAATCTTTAATTGCTTATTCATCTGTGGCTCATATAAGAGTTGTAATTGGTGGGATTATAACAATAAGTTATTGAGGTTATATAGGATCTTATATTTTAATAGTAGGTCATGGTTTATGTTCTTCTGGGATATTTTGTTTATCTAATATAAATTATGAGCGATTAAATAGTCGAAGATTATTTATTAATAGGGGAATAATAAATTTTATACCTTCAATAAGTTTATGGTGATTTTTATTAATATCTTCAAATATAGCTGCTCCTCCTTCATTAAATTTAATGGGGGAAATTAGATTAATTAATAGATTAGTAAGTTGATCTTGGTTAAGAATAATTATACTAATATTTATTTCTTTTTTTAGAGCTGGTTATAGATTATATTTATATTCTTACACTCAACATGGAAAATATAATATGGGGATTTATAGATTTTATACAGGTGTTTCTCGAGAATATTTAATTTTATTATTGCATTGACTACCTTTAAATATTATAGTATTGAAAATTGATTATAGAATAATTTGATTTTACTTAAATAATTTAAAATTAAAATGTTGATTTGTGGGGTCAAATATATGAAAAATTCATTTTGAGTTATTAAAAATTTTTCTATTTGCTTTATTAGATTTTTTTTTTTATTTATGTATATATTATTAAATTTTTTTATGATAATTTATTTTATTATGAATAATATAACTATTTTTTTAGAGTGGGAAATTATTTCTTTTAATTCAATTAATATTGTATTTTCTATTTTATTAGATTGAATATCTTTATTATTTATAATGTTTGTTTCTTTAATTTCTTCTTCAGTTATTTTTTATAGAAAAAGTTATATAAGATCAGAATTAAATTTAAATCGGTTTATTATTTTAGTCTTATTATTTGTATTTTCTATGATATTATTAATTATTAGTCCTAATATAATTAGAATTTTTTTAGGGTGGGATGGTTTAGGTTTAGTTTCTTATTGTTTAGTTATTTATTATCAAAATATTAAATCTTATAATGCTGGTATATTAACTGTTTTATCAAATCGAGTAGGGGATATTATAATTTTAATATTGATTTCTTGAATATTAAATTATGGAAGTTGAAATTATATTTTTTATTTAAATTTTATAAGAAATGATTTTTCTATAAAAATTATTAGATTATTAGTTATTATTGCAGCTATAACAAAAAGAGCTCAAATTCCTTTTAGTTCTTGATTACCTGCTGCAATAGCGGCTCCAACTCCTGTTTCTGCTTTAGTTCATTCTTCTACTTTAGTAACTGCTGGGGTATATTTATTAATTCGTTTTAATAATATATTAGTTGAAATATATATATTAAAATTTTTATTATTATTTTCTGGTTTGACTATAATAATAGCTGGAATTTGTGCAAATTATGAGTTTGATTTAAAAAAAATTATTGCTTTATCTACATTAAGACAATTAGGTTTAATAATAAGAGTTTTAAGAATGGGATTTTATGATTTAGCTTTTTTTCATTTGTTAACTCATGCTATATTTAAGGCTTTATTATTTATATGTGCTGGAGTAATTATTCATATAATAAATAACAATCAAGATATTCGTATAATAGGGGGAGTTAGATTTTATATTCCTTTAACTTGTCTATGTATAAATATTTCTAATTTGGCTTTATGTGGTATTCCATTTTTAGCTGGGTTTTATTCAAAAGATATAATTTTAGAAATAGTGAGAATAAGTAATTTAAATTTATTAATTTTTTGTTTATATTACTTTTCTACTGGGTTAACAATATTTTACACTATTCGTTTATTAATATATTTAATAGTAAATGAATATAATTTATTGTCGGTTTATAATTTATATGATGAAGATTATATTATAATAAAAAGTATATTTATTTTATTATTTATGAGTTTAATTTCAGGGAGATTTTTGAGTTGATTTATTTTTTATTACCCTTATATAATTTATTTGCCTTTTTCTTTAAAAATAATAGTAATTTATGTTAGTATTATGGGGGTATTTATAGGATGAATTATTAGAAATATAAGTATTTATTCTTTAAATAAATGTTTGATGTTTTATAATTTAAGAAGATTTATGACAATTATATGATTTTTACCTAATTTATCAACATATGGTTTAAATTATTATTTTTTAAAATTTGGTCAAATTTTAATAAATAAAATTGATATGGGTTGAAGAGAGTTATATAGAGGTCAAGGTATATATAAGATTATTAAATTTTATTCTTTAATTAATGTTATTTATCAAATAAATAATTTTAAAATTTATTTATTTAGATTTATTTTATGGGTAATAATTTATGTTATTTTAATTATAATTTATTTAAATAGCTTAATTTAATAAGAGTATAATATTGAAGATATTAGGGTGATTTTATAATCTTTAAATATTTATAAAAAAAAATTTTTATTTTTACAATGAAAATGTAAAGTTTTATTTAAACTATATAAATAAATTTTATATAAGAAATATTAATGATTTAATTCACTATAATTTAAGTTAGCAGCTTAATTGTTATATATTTCTTAATTGGAATTTTATTCAATTTTATCATTAACAGTGATATACCTCTTTTTGGTTTCAATTAATAAATAAGGAGTTATTAACTCTATCTTTTAAGTCGAAATTAAATGCAAATTGCTTCTTATTTAAGATAAATTGAAAAATCAATATTATTTGAATGMAAATCAAATGTTTTTATAAACTATAATCCTTTAATTTGTTCAATTTAATATATTTTGATTTCATTCATGATAAAGACCTATTAATAGAATAATAATAAAAAAAAAATTAATTTTAATTCAGGTAATAAAGTTAACATAAGAAAAAGTAGGGATTATTGGGAAAATTAACGCAATTTCTACATCAAAGATTAAAAAAATTACTGTGATTAAAAAAAAATGTAATGAAAATGGAATGCGGGATAGTGATTTAGGATCAAATCCGCACTCAAAAGGTGAACATTTTTCTCGGTCAAGAAAAGATTTTTTTGATATAATAAATGAAATTATTATTAAAATATTAGAAATAATGATTATAATAATTGATATTATTATTATTAAAATAATTATTTATATTAAAATAAAATTAAACTTTTTGATTGGAAGTCAAATATACTAAATATATTATATAAATAATTAATTTCCCCATCAATAAATAGAGATATAAAGGAAAAGTCATACTACATCTACAAAATGTCAATATCAAGCAGCTGCTTCAAACCCAAAATGATGGGTGTTAGAAAAATGATTATTTAAATGTCGAATAAAACATGTTAATAAAAAAATAGTTCCAATAATTACATGAAGACCGTGAAATCCTGTAGCTATAAAAAATGTTGATCCATAAATTCTATCAGCAATTGAAAAAGGAGCTTCAAAATATTCATAAGTTTGAAGAATTGTGAAATAAATACCTAATATAATAGTAATTAATAAACTTTGAGAAGTTTGAGTAAAATTACATTCTAATAAGGCATGATGGGCTCATGTAACTGTAATTCCTGAAGTGATTAAAATAATAGTATTAAGCAAAGGAATTTGAAAAGGGTTAAATGGCACAATTCTTATAGGGGGTCAAATAGATCCAATTTCAATATTAGGGGAAAGACTTCTATGAAAAAATGCTCAAAAAAATGAAATAAAAAAGAAAATTTCTGAAATAATAAATAAAATTATTCCTCATCGTAATCCTTTTGTAACTAAAATTGTATGTTTTCCTTGGAATGTACCTTCTCGACAAATATCTCGTCATCATTGATACATAGTCAATAAAATAATAATGTATCCTAAAATAATTAAATTAAAATTAAAGTTATGAAATCATTTTACTAAACCTGTAACTAAAGTTATTACACCTACAGCTCCAGTTAATGGTCAAGGACTGTAATCTACTAAATGATATGGATGATTATGATTGGTTGTCATTTTAAGTTAATTAATTTCACTAGAATAAAGAGTACTTAAAATAGTAATAACATATGATTGAATAACCGCAACTGCGGATTCTAAAATTAATAAGATAATTTGAATTATAATTAAAATAATTAATAAATAATTAGATATATTTGTTCTTGTGTTTCTTAATAAGGTTAATAATAAATGTCCTGCGATTATATTAGCTGTTAATCGTACAGCTAAAGTTCCTGGGCGAATAATATTTCTAATTGTTTCAATTAATACTATAAAAGGTATTAAAATAATTGGGGTTCCTTGAGGAATTATATGAATAAATATATGTTGAGTATTGTTAATTCATCCATAAATTATAAATCTTAATCATAAAGTTAATGTTAAAGATAATGAAATATTTAAATGACTAGTTCTAGTAAAAATATACGGGAATAAACCTAGAAAATTATTAAATAAAATAAAAAAAAATAATGATGTAAAAATAAAAGTTGATCCATTATATCTGTTGGGCCCTATTAAAGTTTTAAATTCTTCATGTAATTTATTAGAAATAAAATTTCATATAATATAATGACGATTAGGAATTAATCAAAAAGAATAAGGGATAAATAATAATCCAATTAAAGTTCTTACTCAGTTAATTGATAAATTAAAGATATTAGTAGAAGGGTCAAAGATTGAAAATAAATTATTTATCATTTTCAATAGGGGTTATTTTTTAATATTTTTTTGTTTTTATTGATATAATTATTTTTATATTTAAAAATAAAATAATTTATAATATTAAAAATAATAAAAATTCCAATAAAAAAAAAAAGTGAAAAAATTCAATTAATAGGTATTATTTGAGGGATAAAAGAATATTACTATGTAATAATTTAAATTTGACATATTTATGTTATAAATTAACTAATTCTTTCATTAGAAGTAATTGCTAATTTACTATAAAATGGTTTAAGAGACCAGTACTTGCTTTCAGTCATCTAATGATGAATAATTATTAATTCAATTAATAAAATTTTTAATTGAAATTCTTTCAATTACAATAGGTATAAAACTATGATTTGCTCCACAAATTTCAGAGCATTGTCCATAAAAGATACCAGGACGATTGATAAAAAATCTTGTTTGATTTAATCGTCCTGGGTTAGCATCTACTTTTACTCCTAAGGATGGGATAGTTCAAGAATGAATAACATCAGTAGCTGTAATTAAAATACGAATTTGATTGTTTATTGGTAAGATAATTCGATTATCAACATCTAATAAACGAAAATTAGATAAATTGTCAATTGATTGAATTATATATGAGTCAAATTCAATATTATTAAAATCTGAATATTCATAACTTCAATATCATTGATGTCCAATTGATTTTAAGGTAATTAATGGATTATTAAGTTCATCTAATAAATATAAAAGTCGTAAAGATGGTAATGCGATAAAAATAAGAGTAATAGCGGGTAAGATAGTTCAAATTAATTCAATTATTTGTTCTTCTAATAAGAATCGATTAATATATTTATTAAAAAATAAATTAATTATTAAATATGATACTAAAATTGTAATTATAATTAAAATAATTAGAGTATGATCATGAAAAAAAATAATTTGTTCTATTAATGGGGAAGCTCTATTTTGGTAATTAAAATTTGATCAAGTTGCCATATTCTAAAAAAAGGATAATCCTTTATTAATGGGGTTTAAATCCATTACATATAATCTGCCATATTAGAAGTTACTTAAAATAGGTAATTCATTATATGAGTGTTCAGCAGGAGGTAAATTTTGATATCATTCGATAGATGATGATATATTTAAAGAAAAAAGAACTAAGTATTGGTTAATTATAGATTCTCATACAATAAGAATTATTATAATTATTGAAAATAAAGAAATATAGGATCCAAAAGAAGAAATAATATTTCAAAAAATAAAACTATCGGGATAATCTGAATAACGACGAGGTATTCCAGCTAGACCTAAAAAATGTTGAGGGAAAAAAGTTAAGTTAACTCCAATAAATATTGAAATAAATTGAATTTTTAATAAATAAGGATTTATTGTTAGTCCTGTGAATAGTGGGTATCAATGAATAAATCCTCCAAAAATAGCGAATACAGCTCCTATTGATAAAACATAATGAAAATGAGCTACGACATAATAAGTATCATGAAGAGTAATATCAATTGAAGAGTTAGCTAAAACAACTCCTGTTAAACCTCCTACTGTAAATAAAAAAATAAATCCTAATCTTCATAATATTGAAGGACTATAGTTAATTTGAGTTCCATGAAGAGTAGCTAATCAGCTAAAAATTTTAATTCCTGTTGGTACAGCAATAATTATAGTAGCTGAAGTAAAGTAAGCTCGTGTATCAATATCTATACCAACTGTAAATATGTGATGAGCTCATACAATAAATCCTAATAGACCAATTGCTATTATAGCATAAATTATTCCTAAATAACCAAAAGTTTCTTTTTTACCTCTTTCTTGGGAAATTATGTGGGAAATTATTCCAAATCCAGGTAAAATTAAAATATAAACTTCTGGGTGACCAAAAAATCAAAATAAATGTTGATATAAAATTGGATCTCCACCTCCAGCAGGATCAAAAAATGATGTATTTAAATTACGATCAGTTAAAAGTATAGTAATAGCTCCAGCTAATACTGGTAAAGATAGTAATAAAAGAAGGGCTGTAATTCCAACAGATCAAACAAATAAGGGTATTTGATCAAAAGATATATTATTAATTCGTATATTAATAATAGTTGTAATAAAATTAATTGCTCCTAAGATTGATGAAATACCAGCTAAATGAAGGGAAAAGATAGCTAAATCAACTGAAGATCCTCCATGAGCAATATTAGATGAAAGTGGGGGATAAACTGTTCATCCTGTTCCTGCTCCATTTTCAACAATTCTTCTTGAAATTAATAAAATTAATGACGGGGGTAAGAGTCAAAATCTTATATTATTTATTCGGGGGAAAGCTATATCAGGGGCTCCTAGTATTAAGGGTACTAATCAATTTCCAAATCCTCCAATTATAATAGGTATAACTATAAAAAAAATTATAATAAAAGCATGAGCAGTTACAATAGTGTTATAAATCTGATCATCACCAATTAATGATCCTGGATTTCCTAATTCAGATCGGATTAATAAACTTAAAGAAGTTCCTATTATTCCTGCTCAAATTCCAAAAATAAAATATAAAGTTCCAATATCTTTATGATTTGTAGAAAAAAGTCATTTTCGCTAAATAAAATGGCTGAGATTTAAGCGATAAATTGTAAATTTATTAACGAGAATTAATCTCTTTTATTATATAATGTCTTATATTCAAAAAATGATATAAAATTGCAAATTTTAAGGTGTAATAATAATACTAAGGCTTAAAGAAATTTCTTTATAAATAATTTTGAAGATTATTAGTTTATAATTAACTTAAAACCTTAAAAAAAAAAGGTTCTAATAATTATACCTAGTAAAGAAATAAAATTAAAAAAATAAATTAAAATTAAAAAATTATTTTTAATATAAATTTTAAATCATTTTAATTTTAAAGAAAAAAATATTATTGAAGAATAAATAATTMGGATATAAAMGAATAATAAAATTAAACTTGATATAATAAATATAAAAGAAATAATAAAAAAATTATTATTTAATAAATAATTAATTATAATTCATTTAGGGAAAAATCCTAAAAATGGAGGTAAACCTCCTAAAGAAATAAAATTAATTATGATTGAAATTTTAATTAAAAAATTTATATTAAAAAAAAATAGTTGATTAATAAAAAAAATATTAGTAATATAAAATAAAAAACATATAATAAATGTAAAAATTGAATAAAAAATAAAATAAATTATTCAGAGGTTTTCACTAATAATAATAGAAGAAATTATTCATCCTAAATTATTAATAGAAGAAAAAGCTATTAATTTACGTAAAGAAGTTTGATTAAATCTTCCAATAGCTCCAATTAAAACATTAAAAATTATAATATAATATAGAAAATTTAAGTTAAAATAATAAGATAATAAAATTATAGGGGTAATTTTTTGTCAAGTCATTAAAATAAAACAATTAAATCAGGAAATTCCTTCTATAATATTTGGAAATCAGAAGTGAAAGGGGATTGATCCTATTTTTATTAGTAGTGAAGAATTAATAATAATTGAGAAAAGATTATTAAAAATAAAATTTTTTATTAAAAATAATCTTAATAAAATTGAAAATAGAAAATTAATTGAGGCAATTGATTGAGTAAGAAAATATTTTAAGGAGGCTTCTGAATTTAAAAGGTTATGGGGGGTAGTAATAAGGGGGATAAATCTTAATAAATTAATTTCTAATCCAATTCAACATCCTAATCATGAATTGGCTGAGATAGAAATTAATGTTCTAAAAAATAAAATAAATAAAAAAAATATTTTATTAGAATTTGAAAGTAAAATAATAAAAAATAAGAATAAAATATTCTTAAATGAAATTTATTCATGTTATAAAATTATATTTTAGTGTAAGATGCACAATAATTTTTGAAATTATTAGATATAGTTTAATTCTATAAAATATAATAAAGGTAATAAAATTACATAATTTATTCTATCAGAATAATCCTTTAATCAGGCACTTTATTAAATTTTAAAAAAAAGGATTTCCTTTATATTTGAGGTATGAACCCAAAAGCTTTATTTAGCTTATTTTTAA